ATAATTATTTTCCTACTTCCTTTTTCGTATCCCTTATTAAAGTAAAGGAATTGATTATGATTATTTAGTACAATAACAATAGTAGAAAGTACTCGATGAAAAAAACGGCACAAACAATATTTGCGAGACAATCGTTCTTGTATTAAACGTTATTGAATTATAGGCAAAGCTTCCTCTTGAGCTATCTAAAAGGGTGGGACTACATAAGATGGAAAATGGAATGTAAAATCTATCCTATAACTATAAGTAAAAGATAATGAGATTACAGGCCTTAAAAAACAACAAAGTGAATTGAAATTGAACCAAAATACAAGTTTTCTTTTATTTTAATTTTGCGAGCAATCATACATTATTTCTTTTCATGCGAGATATTATGTGCAATTAACGAACCTACTACTGAATATAACGAGTTCAAATAAAAGGGTATTTTTGTTAGAAGGCCGTTTGTTCAAAAATCGAAAATAGAGTCAATACTCTATTTAAAAAGAGTATAAACGACGAAAATAGAAAGGATTTTCAAAATTTTATTTATTTCATAGTGATTAACGGAGAGTTTCCCTTTTTATTGTTCCATGACAAAATTCTTATTACTATTATTTGACTCCAGAACTCAAGAGTTGCTCAATGAATCCGGAATTTTGCGATCGGTAGATGTCATAGATAATGAATTAAGCTTTTTTTACTTATGTTACTTGATCTTTATTAGTGCCACTTATTTATAATGAATAATGACTCAAAAAGTAAAAACTTTCAATTCCATTGGGACTTTTTTTGTCAATTGGTCTTTTTTATTATCTTCGTATCTACTTTTTTATTATCTTCGTATCTATAAAAAAAGAAAATTAGGTAAGTGTTTCATAAACATATGTATAAATAAAATGTATCTCAGTTAGCTTTTTCATGCCTACAATAACTAGTTATTTCGGTTTTCTACTGGCGGCTTTAACTATAACTTCAGCTCTATTTATTGGGCTGAACAAGATACGACTTATTTAAAATTGACTGAATGAAAAATTAAAAAAAAAAAATAAATGTTTTTGTGAGAGTCCCGATTATAGTTACTCCCATGGCAATTGTAAATTCTTGGTTATTGAGATTCATGATTGATTTGGATTAATATTTAGAAATAGATATTACCTACCCCTTTTTCCTCTTTCAAACAAGTTAAAATGATTGAAGTTTTACTATTTGGAATCGTGTTAGGTCTAATTCCTATTACTTTGGCTGGATTATTCGTAACTGCATATTTACAATATAGGCGTGGGGATCAGTTGGACCTTTGATTAAGTAACAAACATCTCTTTTTCTTTGATTGACCTCCTGCGGATTAAAGATAAGGAGGAGGTCAAATTCAGATTGCTTTTCAAGTCAATAAAGTCATTTTATTGTAATTATCGACCTAAGAATAAGAAGAGTGAAACCACGCTCTGTAGGATTTGAACCTACGACATCGGGTTTTGGAGACCCGCGTTCTACCGAACTGAACTAAGAGCGCTTTCTTATCACACTCGATAAGATCGTAAAGAAAAGGATTTTAATTGGACCCCCATAAATTTTGCACGCGTTTATAGTATCATATCATAAACTCAAAGATTAGGTATGTCCAATTTCATTTTCATTGATCGCTATTGATCCTTCGTTAATGCCCATAGGATAAGTAATAGGTAGGGATGACAGGATTTGAACCCGTGACATTTTGTACCCAAAACAAACGCGCTACCAAGCTGCGCTACATCCCTTTCAATTAAATTGGACTACAGTGTCATTGTAGAGAATCCGCGTCTTGTTTTCCACGTCATTATTTACTCCATTGATATACAAATGTTCTTGTCAGTTATTATTTTTGGTCTCATGGCTCATATAACATATAATAAAAAAAGAATTATATACATATGAAATGAAACCCAACATATAAATAAAATTTTAGTGGTAATGTTCCGAAAAAGGAAAGATTCCTGTTCTTGTAAGGAAAGGAAAATCTAATCTACCAGGTAATTTTATATAGCCATTTTAGTTAGGAATTTCACGTACAAATACAAGTGATCCTTAACTACATATGCATCTAATCATATATGTATTACAATAAAAAAGGGGGATTTTCAATGCGAGATATAAAAACATATCTCTCTGTGGCACCTGTACTAAGTACTCTATGGTTCGGTTCTTTGGCAGGTTTATTGATAGAGATCAATCGCTTATTCCCGGATGCGTTGACATTCCCCTTTTTTTCATTCTAGTTATTGGCATGCGAAGGACTTAAGAAGATTAGAGATAAATTATCTGTGACTAATCCCCTTTTTCTTTCTTTGTTTTGGTCTTTTGGTAGTTTTTAAAGAAAGATAAAAAGGTGGAGTCAATCGCAATCGCATTGAAACTTTTTGGCTCGAATTAATGGAAGGAGAACGACGTAACTGGAAATCGGGTCGAGGGCAACAAAATCATACGAGATACTTAAACGAAATACTATGCTAAGATTATATTGATAGTTAGAAATCTTTGTATTACTTATTCTTAATTTTTCTTTATTGATTGCAACGAAATCTTTCATAACATAATTGGATTTCGGGTCAGCAACTTCTTTTTTTTTTTCGTTTTGGATCGAAAATGAAAGAATTGAGTGAATCCAAAATTTAAAGGAGGTTCATGGCCAAGGGTAAAGATGCCAGAATAAGAGTTATTTTGGAATGTAACAGTTGTGTCCGAAACGATATTAATAAGGAATCACCAGGCATTTCTAGATATATTACCCAAAAGAATCGCCACAATACGCCTAGTCGATTGGAATTGAGAAAATTCTGTCCCTATTGTTACAAACATACGATTCATGGGGAGATAAAAAAATAGAGCGTGTTTGTACCCTCCCTTCAAGAAAGTGGACCAAATCCGTAAAAATGACATATAATAATATTCAAAAAACCATAAACCAATCAACTCCTATTTCTGTCAAATCAAAAATTAGAATTAAGAAATAGGATTTTAGAGATAAGGAATAAACCATGGATAAATCCAAGCTTTTTCTTAAATCCAAGCGATCTTTTCGTAGGCGTTTGCCCCCAATCGGATCGGGGGATCGAATTGATTATAGAAACATGAGTTTAATTAGTCGATTTATTAGTGAGCAAGGAAAAATATTATCTAGACGAGTGAATAGATTGACTTTGAAACAACAACGATTAATTACTACTGCTATAAAACAAGCTCGTATTTTATCTTCGTTACCTTTTCTTAATAATGAGAAACAATTTGAGAGAACTGAGTCTACTCCTAGAACTACAGGTCCTCGAACGCGAAAGAAATAGGATTACTTCTCAATTGATTGAATCAAAATTCCAATCCGAATCCCAACCGGGGTTGATATTTTGTTCGAAAAATTCGAGAATTCAGATTGGATTGACACGTCGTAAAAAAAAAAAAATATTTTTTTATGGAAACGTGTTCGTTTATTTTTACTACTTTATCATAATCAATTTTTACTAAACCTTCCCGGAGAAAAAGCTCCGGGGACCTCTGTTTCTTTACTTTAAATCATTCCGGCGGATTCCCCCCAATCTCTTATTTAATGATCTCGTTGGAAATCGTGTAAAGACAATTTGTATTTGATATGGCTATTTGTGCAAGTATTTTACGATTAAGAAGCAACTGCCTCTTGTACAGATCATTTATGAACATACTATAACTATAGGATACCCTAATCTCTCGAATTACTGCATTTATCCGAGTGATCCATAAACGACGAAAATTTCTCTTTTGTCTGCCCCTATCTCGATGAGAAGAAGCCAAAGCTCTTATTTTTTGTTGAATAATAGTTCGAGTAAGTCTTGAATGGGCCCCTCGAAAAGTTGATGCAAATAAACGAATTTTTGTTCTACGTCTCCGTGCTATATATCCTCGTCTAATTCTGGTCATTGAATTAATTTAAACTTTAATGAATAACTAATTGATTTCTTTTCTTTTAGTTATTCTTTTTCCCTTTCCCGGTCTATTAATAACAAAACGGATTCTTCCGATGTATAAAATAAAAATTCCAATGGCTTTTGCTACTCTGACCTTCCCAACCACGATTTTTTACGGGCATTTCACCTCGAAATAAAAAATTTAAATTGTATCGCTACTAGTACTAGGTATCAAAAAAACTCAATTTTCAATTTAAGATCGAGTTTTAGTATCAAACAAAGTATAAATTAAGTAGTTAAAGGTAAATGGATAAAAAAATAGCGGGTTTCATCGTTTCTATGGTTACTTCGTAAACGGTGAGGTTCTCTCTATACACCGGAGTCGCTTACCCATTTAATTTAAGCAATGTTAGTAGTAACTTGTACAGTTCACATTCTTTGACTCTACCCATGAATTGTTCAATAATAGATCTTTTCACAATGAGATCTACCCATACAGTAACGGCATTTAATTATGAAAGTTGGCTAGGTAGCTGACCCTATTAAGCCGTTCGTGCAAGAGCGAGAGTACTACTTTATCTGCTTCTTAAATACTAAAGTCCCCGCTTAATGGATAACCATTTGCTACCAAAGGGGAATTGCTTATCATCTCCTATTAAGGTGATTGGATTTGCACCAATGGAAACCATAAATAAATTTCATACGCAATGGAGGTCTTTTTTTAGATAATGAATGAAAGAATTCCTTCCTAGTCATTGATACTGGGAAAATATTTCCTTTTTTATTCCAGCTCATGATCTGAACGAGTCACACATACACCCTAGTACATGTTCCTCGACGCTGAGGACATCCCCGAAGAGCGGGGGATTTTGTGACATTTTTGATTGGCTGTCTTGTGTTTCTAATAAGTTGTTTAATAGTTGGCATGATGAATCGTATACAAAAAGGGTTGGTTTAGATCGCTCCTAACCAGATGATTATGAACTTCTTCTATTCTCTAATTCAAATTTTACCTTATTTTAATTTAACCTGGTAAGAAAATAAAATATAAAATCGCAGTTCATTCGAATTATTTATTATTTGAGGTGGAATCAAAGATTTACACAAGACCCCCCGTATTTTCGACTGCTACAAGATCAACAATTCCATGAGCTTGGGCTTCTGTTGCTGACATAAAAACGTCCCTTTCCATGTCTTCGGATACAACCCACAGGGGGTTGCCCGTTCTTTGTACATAAACCCTGGTGAGGGTTTCGCGAAGTTTCAGCAGTTCTTCCGCTTCTAGGACAAACTCTCCCGTTTGTGCCTCATAAAAAGAACTAGCAGGTTGGTGGATCATTACCCTGATGATATCAAATAACGAAGTATTCCTCTATCTCATATGATCGGGCGACGGAAAGAGATAAAGAATAACAAGAAGAATAAAAAATATCTATAGATATAGGATTGAACAACCGTACAGGCATTTAGTGTGCATTGCATACGGCTCCACAATGGAATTTCTCTTTCGCTTCCAGCGCGAAAAAGAGAAATAGGATCTATTAAATCCAGATCGTTAAGTGATCCATTTACCACCCTTCCTTTCGGTGGAGTTAAAAAATACTATGATGGTTCCGTTGCTTTCGATATTGAATTTAGAATTTTTCTCGTCTGTGATTCAGCAATCCCAAAGTTTCTTTTTGATCCGATCAAAGAATCAAAGAAGGAAAAATTATCTTGTTTTTTTTTTAGTACTCAACATAACTATTAGAAAAAGAATTCTGGTGTGAAAACAAAAAATTGTGACGCTGAAATGAACTCCCGATAGATAAGAAAATCGGAAATATCTTTTGTCTCATACTACTCTCCCGATACACAATCTCATGTTATGAAAAACAATAATTAAAGGTTTGCCCATACCGAACTCGAAATGCCATGCTATTATTACTCAATATTCTTATTCCATACGGCGAAGGCATAGTCTTCTTTATTTCTATCCAATAAAAAAACTCATTGGCGCCAAGCGTGAGGGAATGCTAGACGTTTGGTAATTTCTCCTCCGACCAGAATGAAAGAGCCCATTGAAGCGGCTAATCCCATGCATATTGTATGTACATCGGGTGGCACAAATTGCATAGTATCATAAATAGCTACTCCGGGTATTACCCATCCGCCGGGCGAGTTTATAAACAAATAAAGATCCCGGGTCTCATCCTCTATACTGAGATATACCATGAGACCAATAAGTTGGTTCGAGATCTCGCTATCAACTTCTTGGCCTAAAAAAAGTAATCTTTCTCGATAAAGTCGGTTGATTAGGATAGGACAAAATTTCATCCCCTAAGAACCGTACACGCACCTTTGAATGCATACGGCTCAAAAAAAATCAATGTGCTGGTTTATATTATAGAAGGACTTTTTTTATACCTCCTATAAACTTATCTCAAATTAACCTCTCATTGATGTATTGTTTCATCTCCAAATTACGATGTAATTTTCTTGTTCCTGAATGGGTCTCCTCAATTTTTTTAGGTTTATGCTCTACTCCGGGTAAAGATCTAACCGATTTCGATTTGTACATATAGAACAAATGATCTAAATACCGCTTATTTTTGATACGACCTTTTTCCAATTCATTTACTTCCTTCTTTTGATTGATGTAGTCATCATATTTTTCATTGATTAGCAGTTTGAGATCGCTGATAGGGTATAAGTTAGGAAGCTTTTCTGATATCTGATACAAGTGGTAATCATACCCATATTACCTTACCAAGTGAAGGTGAGTGTTTTCTGAACGGAGCCTGGATACTTCATTTTATTGGTCCAACCAAGCCAACCATAAATTATTCTAATTGAAAATATTACTATTGATCCCTCAAAAATTGATCTAATTGCACTTCACGCTCCAAATTCTTGATGTTTTAATCAATTTTTTGGCGAAGCAGGGGTATCTCGATCGGGGGCGAGAACGAACGGGGAAATCCCATATGACCCAATATGGCTGACAAGTCGCACTATACGTCAACCCAAACTGCATCCTCCTCTCCCGGACTCCGAAAGGGTACTTTTGGAACACCAATAGGCATCAAATGCAAAGACAAAAGAGTTAAGTATTAGATTTAACTTTAATGTGGAAACGTAACTTATTGTTTTCAGAAGATTGAAAAGTTCGTATTCGTATAGGAAGACGAATAAAAGAAAAATCTTATGGCTGTTCGAATGCCAAACAAGTTTCTATGAACAAATGCATAGATAAAGGGGGCCAATCCTCCCATTGCGTATTGGTACTTATCGGGTATAGAATAGATCTGCTTTTCTTTGTTCCTACAAACAGAATTGTTCCATTATTACCAACAAAATGGAATAAAATAAATATGAACCCTTGCTCCGAAATAATCCACTGAAAAGCAGAAGTCTATAGCATAGTCTTTTCCAATGCGATAAAGTTACATAGTGTCTAGTTTTCTTTGATAAAGGGGTATTTTAATGGGTTTGCCTTGGTATCGTGTTCATACTGTCGTATTGAATGATCCCGGTCGATTGCTTGCTGTCCATATAATGCATACAGCTCTAGTTTCTGGGTGGGCAGGTTCAATGGCTCTATACGAATTAGCAGTTTTTGATCCCTCTGACCCCGTTCTTGATCCAATGTGGAGACAGGGTATGTTCGTTATACCCTTCATGACTCGTTTAGGAATAACCAATTCATGGGGCGGTTGGAGTATCACAGGAGGGACTGTAACAAATCCGGGTATTTGGAGTTACGAAGGTGTGGCCGGAGCGCATATTGTGTTTTCTGGCTTGTGCTTCTTGGCAGCCATCTGGCATTGGGTGTATTGGGATCTAGAAATATTCCGTGATGAACGTACAGGAAAACCTTCTTTGGATTTGCCAAAGATTTTTGGAATTCATTTATTTCTTTCAGGGTTAGCTTGCTTTGGGTTTGGTGCATTTCATGTAACAGGCTTATATGGTCCTGGAATATGGGTGTCCGACCCTTATGGACTAACGGGAAAAGTACAATTTGTAAGTCCTGCGTGGGGCGTAGAAGGTTTTGACCCTTTTGTTCCGGGAGGGATAGCCTCTCATCATATTGCAGCGGGGACATTGGGCATATTGGCGGGCCTATTTCATCTTAGTGTCCGTCCGCCCCAACGCCTATACAAAGGATTACGTATGGGTAATATTGAAACTGTCCTTTCCAGTAGTATTGCTGCGGTCTTTTTTGCAGCTTTTGTTGTTGCAGGAACTATGTGGTATGGTTCAGCAACTACCCCCATCGAATTATTTGGCCCCACTCGTTATCAATGGGATCAGGGATACTTCCAACAAGAAATATATCGAAGGGTTGGTGCCGGACTAGCGGAAAATCAGAATTTATCAGAAGCTTGGTCTAAAATTCCCGAAAAATTAGCTTTTTATGATTACATCGGCAATAATCCAGCAAAAGGGGGATTATTCAGAGCGGGCTCAATGGACAACGGGGATGGAATAGCTGTTGGATGGTTAGGGCATCCTATCTTTAGAGATAAAGAGGGGCGTGAGCTTTTTGTACGTCGTATGCCTACCTTTTTTGAAACATTTCCAGTGGTTTTGGTAGATGGAGACGGAATTGTGAGAGCCGATGTGCCTTTTAGAAGGGCAGAATCTAAGTATAGTGTCGAGCAAGTAGGAGTAACTGTTGAGTTCTTTGGCGGCGAACTCAATGGAGTCAGTTATAATGATCCTGCAACTGTGAAAAAATATGCTAGACGCGCTCAATTAGGTGAAATTTTTGAATTAGATCGTGCTACTTTGAAATCCGATGGTGTTTTTCGTAGCAGTCCGAGAGGTTGGTTCACTTTTGGGCATGCTTCATTTGCTTTGCTCTTCTTTTTCGGACACATTTGGCATGGAGCTAGAACCTTGTTCAGAGATGTTTTTGCTGGTATTGACCCGGATTTGGATGCTCAAGTGGAATTTGGAGCATTCCAAAAACTTGGGGATCCTACTACAAGGAGACAGGCAGTCTGATACAACATTGATCTGGTATCTTTCGCCTCTATTGATTGTATTTTTGTGATTTAACTTTTATATAGGTTACGAGAGAAATTTTGAGCTAAATCGCTGCTTTTTATTTGACTTTTGTCTTTTCTTTTTTTGGGAGATAATCCCAAACCAAATGAACAGGTGTGGAAGCTATAATTGTAAACCACGATCGAATTTATTTATGGAAGCATTGGTTTATACATTCCTCTTAGTCTCGACTCTAGGAATCATTTTTTTCGCTATCTTTTTTCGAGAACCACCTAAGGTTCCGACTAAAAAATGATTTTTTATTATCTCAATTGAAGTAGAAGTAAAGTAATGAGCCTCCCATACTGGGAGGCTCATTACTTTACTTCTACTAGTCCCCGTGTTCCTCGAATGGATCTCTTAGTTGTTCAGAGGGTTGCCCAAAAGCGGTATATAAGGCGTACCCGGTAAAACTTACAAGTAAACCAGATATAAAGATGGCGACTAGGGTTGCTGTTTCCATTATTATATAATTTCAAGACCACAATGGATCTATGATAAGATCGTTTATTTACAACGGAATGGTATACAAAGTCAACAGATCTCAACCAATGCAATAGGATTTATGGCTACACAAACCGTTGAGGGTAATTCTAGATCTGGTCCAAGACCAAGACAAACAGGTCTAGGAAATTTATTGAAACCATTGAATTCGGAATATGGTAAAGTAGCTCCTGGATGGGGAACTACCCCCTTGATGGGTGTCGCAATGGCTCTATTTGCGGTATTCCTATCTATTATTTTGGAGATTTATAACTCTTCTGTTTTATTGGATGGAATTTCAATGAATTAGGTCTATAAGAATCACTAAGTCCGGGCTTTTCAATTCAAACTGAATCACTTAGGACTAGGATTTATAGGCCCTTCCGGCAGTTCGACCGCGAAATTCCTTTGTTTCGGTATTTCCGGAATATGAGTGTGTGACTTGTTATAATTGATCCTATTGATAATACAGAGAATGGGTCTGTCATCTTGAAAGAGATGGGTTCTGCCTCGTCGGATATTGATTGTAGTATCCGGAGCACGGAATATATGGAATGAAATAGATCAAGAAAAGAAATATTTGAACTATG